GAGCCATTTTACAAATAATTTCTCACGGATTGATTGGGGCAGCACTTTTTTTCTTGGCAGGAACAAGTTATGATAGAATACGTCTTGTTTATCTCGACGAAATGGGTGGCGTAGCTATCCCACTGCCCAAAATATTTACGATATTCAGTAGCTTTTCTATGGGCTCCCTTGCATTACCAGGTATGAGTGGTTTTGTTGCAGAATTAATCATAGTATGGGGACTAATTACTAGTCAAAAATATCTTTTCATGCCAAAAATTCTCTTGACTTTTGTAATGGCAATTGGAATGATATTAACGCCTATTTATTCATTATCTATGTCACGCCAGATGTTCTATGGATCCAAGTGTTTTAATGCTCTCAATTCTTATCTTTTTGATTTTGGACCACGCGAGTTGTTTCTTTCAATCGCTATCTTTCTACCTATAATAGGGATTGGAATCTACCCGGATTTTGTTCTTTCATTGTCAGTTGAGAAGGTTGAAGTGATTTTATCTAGTTTTTTATAGAAATTTTTCCTAACGAAAAAATGATCTAATTTCTAAAAACTTGTTGTAGAATGGAAAAAATGTTTTTTATATTATTTTTACAAAAGTTTACAAAATGAATTTTCATTTTAACCCGATATGCGCGGTCTTTGCGAGAACCGCGCGCTTCACTATACTACTGTGACTGGATTCACGCAGTTCGTTACAAAGTTTTTATAGACAACTCTAATTAGTTTGTAGTCGTAAAAAGCTTCCTTGACTTTAGTTTGTAGTCGTAAAAAGCTTCCTCGACTTTAACTAGACATTAATGTAAATGACCCATAACTATGTAGCCCTATTCCTAATAGATTAACTCCAAAATAGCATATCCAAATTATAAGAAAACCTAGAGCCGCCACCAGTGCGGAATTTTCACCCGGGAAATTATTCTTTGTTCGAGTATGTAAATAAATAGCGAATATCATCCAAGTAATAAAGGCCCAAGTTTCTTTTGGGTCCCAACTCCAATATGATCCCCAGGCTTCATTAGCCCAGACTGCTCCGGAAAGAATACCTATAGTTAAAAAAAGAAATCCTAGACTAATCACACGATAACTCCAAAAATTCAACTGTTGAATTAATTGGGTCTTGTAATAATTCTTACCAGAAAAAAAATAAGGATTTCGTGAAATAGTACTTCTTTCATAGCTGTAGTGGATTTCATCAAATGAAAATGACTCCATTAATTGGAAAAACTTATTACTTTTGTTGCGAAATGTAAAGACTAGAAGTGCGGCGGATAATAATGATCCACACAGAAGAGCGGCATAGCTCAATATCATCATACTTACGTGCATTATTAACCACTCAGATTGGAGCGCAGGCACTAATCTTGCAGGGTTCTGTATTTCACTTAAAATACTTGAAGTAGCAAAGCCTTGGGTAAAAATAGTACTTGAGGCGGTTATTGCGCTTAGATTTTTATTTTTTTTGAAATAAGCGACTATATGAATAAGGGAGAAACTCCACGAAAGAAAGATTAATGATTCGTATAAATCACTTAGGGGAAAATGGCTGGAATAAATCCAACGAGTGACTAATAATCCTGTTAAACACAAAAAGGTAGTTATGATGCCCTTTTCTGATAACTCATAGGGTTTTATCAGTTCAGTGACCAATAGGTTTATCAACCGAATTGAAATTACAATCGAAACAATTGAAAAGGAAATATGCGTTAATATATGCTCTAAGGTTGGAAATATCATAAAAAAAAAAAGAGTACTCCCTTTCTTTCGTTAAAAACTGAAAAGCGGGAATTTAATTCATTATTCATTATAATATCTATTGTCTCTTGTTTAGAAGATGGCATGCCGCCACTCGGACTCGAACCGAGATGCTCTAGCACTGCTTCCTAAGAGCAGCGTGTCTACCGATTTCACCATAGCGGCTTCTTCGAACCAATAATAGGCTATTTCTATTGAATCGTCAAGAGTAAAAGCATCAATTCACTGAAAAATTTTTGGAATAACAATTCTGATTCCTAAATACCAATTAGTTCAAGGATCGATTTGAAAGTTCATCTTTTCTTTTCGTTCATGTTTTCTTCATCTTAGGAGTTTCGTCTTGTTTATGCTCTTCGAGAATCGAACTCTTATAACTAGATAGTTCTATTAGGGATATAATTCGAAAAGAAAATGTTTTCTTTATTTGAATGAATTAGTTCGCATTTAACTTATTTCATCAATTTAAAACAACAAAATGCATTTTCTCAAGGAACAGAAAAGAAACCCTTTTTGGATTTTTCCAAAATAAGACATTGTTCGTATAGAATATCCCAACAGTTGACGTTTTTTATTGGTTGGGCTGAAATCAAAAAATATATGGGAACTATATAGTCATTCAGAGAAAGACGAAGTCAGAAAGTTATACAAGTTTTTCAAATTAACTCAATGCGTTTCTCTCGTCCATTTGACCTAAAGATCTTATCTCTGATCTTGGATATTCTTATGGATATTCTGTAGATAGATAAAGCAAAATTATTCTTATTTTCATTTGAATTATACCAAAGAGGTCGATGGGGAAAATAAGACTCCCCACCAACAAAATGAAAAAATAGAATCCTAAAGAAAGGTAAAACCTTGTTTTTTCTTATTGTATGTTTTTACTCTAGAATTTGCTAAATTTTCAAATTCTTACTGTCCCATTTTTACATATCAAAATCACAAAACGGAGTCTATTTAATATTGATTAGTTCAAACTAATAGAGAGTGGTAATTGAGAATTTGATAGTAACAGTGAACTAAGCCAATTTTCGAGTCAAATTGATTCAGATTATTACACCGTTTTAGGACTTATTTGCTTGTCGCATAAAAAAACTTTTTGATTTGCCGGTCGAAAGAGATTTTCCTAATGACAAAGCTTTTAACGCCGATGAATATCCCTTCCTTTTCCAAACATTTTGACGAATACGCTTTTTTGATCTAGAAGTGCGTTTTTTTGGAACTGCCATTTCAAAATGAAGAGGTTACTCATTGTTATAGTTGGATGTGAAAGACATCTATTGTTCAAAAGAATCCTTAGTTACTATTCATTATGAAAATTGTAGAAAAGATTACTCAAAATTGTTTTGTTTTTTATACTCTAGAAGGCTTCTAAGAACAACTAAGTTGAATAGATTAGTAGTCCTTTTATTTCTCGTTCTTTCTCATATATTTCTATAATCAGCTCTGATATAGAAATAGAATTCGTGGAACTCAAAAAACTAATCTAAAAGACCTATCTCCGACACTTTTTGTCATTCGACCCTTCCGACCCTTCTCCATGGAAGAAAATCGACGGAAGTATTTTAAAAAACGACTTTTGTTTCATATTTTGTTTCATAACAAATTGAATCTTTCTTCGATTAACTCGTCCAACGCCTCGCCTAAAACTTTTTAACGTCGAATGAGATTAGTAATTTATCTGTTCTGTTAAAGGATATGTTTTTTTATCTTTTCTCACTAAATAAAACTTTCTCAAGCAATAAAAAATCAAGTTTCAACTAAACAATTAAGTTTAGTATATCTCGCCTCAGATATTCTAACGGTTTCTAATAATATTTTTTTTTATTGAAAAAAAAAAAAAAAATAATAATAATCAATCTCATAAGGAATTAGTTAATTACGTTGAAATAAACTAACTAAAATAAAACTAAGTAAAAAAAAAATGACGAATTTTTAAACCGCTGACATTAGGGAATTCCACGAGTCAGGTGAGAATCAAGGACGTTTTCGTGTAATTCCTGATGCTTGCTATACGAAAAACCATTTTTAGAAAAGGTTCGGTTTTGATTTTCGCTCTCTTCCTAAATGGATTCGTATATTTTCGAAATACAAATAGATTTTTCCTAAAAAAGTATTCTCTTTTTTGCGGAACTTGGTCATATTCTTTGACCAAGTCTAACTTCTTGAGTTGCATATTTGAACGATTGCGAAAAAACTCGGACGAAGTACGAGTCTCAAATGCGAAATTTTTCTTTACGTTAATTTTTCTTCAAGTTAGTGCATATTTTGATTTTTTTATTGACCCCTGAAAGGGGTGGGAGCCACTTAATCGGAAGCAATTAATTAAGACTAAAAAACTTTTTTTATGGAACAGATATATCAATATGCATGGATAATACCTTTTCTTCCACTTTCAGTTCCTATATTAATCGGGGTGGGACTTCTTCTTTTTCCGTCGGCAACAAAAAGTCTTCGTCGTATGTGGGCTTTGCAAAGTGTTTTAGTCTTAAGTATAGTCCTGATTTTTTCCATCAATTTCTCTATTCCGCAACTAAATAGCTGTGCTACCTATCAATATGTCTGGGCTTGGATTATCAATACTGATTTTTCTTTAGAATTTGGCTACTTAATCGATCCGCTTACTTCTATTATGTTAATATTAATCACTACTGTTGGAATTTTAGTTCTTATTTATAGTGATAATTATATGTTTCATGATCGGGGATATGTGCGATTTTTTGCTTATATGAGTTTTTTCAGTACTTCCATGTTGGGATTAGTTACTAGTTCGAATTTGATACAAATTTATATTTTTTGGGAATTAGTAGGAATGTGTTCGTATCTATTAATAGGATTTTGGTTCACACGCCCTCTTGCAGCAAATGCTTGTCAAAAAGCGTTTGTAACTAATCGGGTTGGGGATTTTGGTTTATTATTGGGAATTTTGGGTTTTTATTGGTTAACAGGGAGTTTTGAATTTCGGGATGTTTTCCAAATATTCAATAACTTGATTTCTAATAATGAGTTACCTTTTTTCTTTGTTACGTTGTGCGCTGTTTTATTATTTTCTGGTGCAGTTTCGAAATCCGCACAATTCCCCCTTCATGTATGGTTACCCGATGCGATGGAAGGGCCGACTCCGATTTCGGCTCTTATCCATGCCGCTACTATGGTAGCCGCGGGAATTTTCCTTGTAGCTCGACTTTTACCTATTTTCATTATTATACCTCACATAATGAATTTAATATCTTTAATAGGGATAATAACACTA